ACTATAATCCCTCTTTTTTCCGATCCGGTTCCTCCACCACCGCGAACCCCGGTTAGATTCAGGCATGATACGCTTTTTCTTTATTGGGAGAACCCAAGTACTCTCTTGCGGATCCATGAAACAACTCTCAGAAACCTTCTTCCTTTTTGGAAGATACAGGAGCGAAACAATCAACCTATTTCTATTGGAAGACCGAAGAGATTCTTCCAATGTCTCCTTTCTGGGTCCAATGGATTTCATAGGTATAGGAAGAAGCCCCATCAAATAGAGATTTTTTCTTTCGATCATCTTTCGATTGTTAATACGAGATATAAGGACCGCTACTACAAGCAGTACTACACCTTTGATCGTGAAATATCGATTGCTTGTTGCACCCTGTGAATCACGTGAAAGTAGGATACTCCAATTTCGGGGGTCAAAGAGTTTCATAAAACGTTCTTGGTGGAAAAAAATGTGAGTGAAAGATCCCGCTGAATCGAATTTGATCCATGAATCTAAGAAATAGTGAGAATTCTTGATCTCTCTCAATATCTCTCTCAATTCGAATATCCAGGATTTGAATTGATGTCGTTTCATTGATTCCTCCTAAAGATTTCATTTCAATTGGAATTTGGTTATTCACGATGTACGACGATCCCTGTTAAGCATCCATGGCTGAATGGTTAAAGCGCCCAACTCATAATTGGCAAATTCGTAGGTTCAATTCCTGCTGGATGCACGCCAATGGGAACATTCAATAAGTCTATTGGAATTGGCTCTGTATCAACGGAATCTCATCATCCATACATAGCGAATTGGTATGGTATATTCATACCATAACATATGAACAGTAAGAACTAGAATTCTTATCGATACTGGAACTCATAGGGAAGAAAATGTATTTATGGATGGAATCAAATATGCAGTATTTACAGAAAAGAGTATTCGGTTATTGGGGAACAATCAATATACTTCTAATGTCGAATCAGGATCAACTAGGACAGAAATAAAGCATTGGGTCGAACTATTCTTTGGTGTCAAGGTAATAGCTATGAATAGTCATCGACTCCCGGGAAAGGGTAGAAGGATGGGACATACAATGCATTACAGACGTATGATCATTACGCTTCAACCGGGTTATTCTATTCCACCTCTTATAGAGAAAAGAACTTAAAGCAAAAGACTTAATAACACGGCAATACATTTATACAAAACTTCTACCCCGAGCACACGCAATGGAGCCGTAGACAGTCATCAAGTGAAATCCAATCCACGAAATAATTTGATCTATGGACAGCATCGTTGTGGTAAAGGTCGTAATGCCAGAGGGATCATTACCGCAGGGCATAGAGGGGGAGGTCATAAGCGTCTATACCGTAAAATCGACTTTCGACGGAATGAAAAAGATATATCTGGTAGAATCGTAACCATAGAATATGACCCTAATCGAAATGCATACATTTGTCTCATACACTATGGGGATGGTGAGAAGAGATATATTTTACATCCCAGAGGGGCTATAATTGGAGATACCATTGTTTCTGGTACAGAAGTTCCTATATCAATGGGAAATGCCCTACCTTTGAGTGCGGGTTGAACTATTGATTTACGTAATTGGAAGTAACCAATTAGGTTTACGACGAAACCTATAAATCGATCACTGATCCAATTGGAGTACCTCTACGGGATAGACCTCAACAGAAAACTGTTGAGTAACGGCAGCAAGTGATTGAGTTCAGTAGTTCCTCATAGAAAATTATTGACTCTAGAGATATGGTAATATGGAGAAGACAAAATTGTTTGAAGCGCGCACAGAACCGGAAGCGCCCCTTGTTTCAAAGAGAGGAGGACGGGTTATTCACATTTCATTTGATGGTCAGAGGCGAATTGAAAGCTAAGCAGTGGTAATTAGAAAGACCCCCCGGAGAAAAAGAGAGATGTCTCCTACGTTACCCGTAATATGTGGAAGTATCGACGTAATTTCATAGAGTCATCCGGTCTGAATGCTACATGAAGAACATAAGCCAGATGACGGAACGGGGAGACCTAGGATGTAGAAGATCATAACATGAGTGATTCGGCAGATTTGGATTCCTATATATCCACTCATGTGGTACTTCATCATACGATTCATATAAGATCCATCTGTCTAGATATCATCATATACATCTAGAAAGCCGTATGCTTTGGAAGAAGCTTGTACAGTTTGGGAAGGGGTTTTGATTGATAAAAAAGAAGAATCTACTTCAACCGATATGCCCTTAGGCACGGCCATACATAACATAGAAATCACACTTGGAAAGGGTGGACAATTAGCTAGAGCAGCAGGCGCTGTAGCGAAACTGATTGCAAAAGAGGGTAAATCGGCCACATTAAGATTACCATCTGGGGAGGTCCGTTTGATATCCAAAAACTGCTTAGCAACAGTCGGACAAGTGGGTAATGTTGGGGTGAACCAAAAAAGTTTGGGTAGAGCCGGATCTAAGTGTTGGCTAGGTAAGCGTCCTGTAGTAAGAGGAGTAGTTATGAACCCTGTAGACCATCCCCATGGGGGCGGTGAAGGGAGAGCCCCAATCGGTAGAAAAAAACCCACAACCCCTTGGGGTTATCCTGCGCTTGGAAGAAGAAGTAGGAAAAGGAACAAATATAGTGATAGTTTTATTCTTCGTCGCCGGAAATAGGAACATCGAATTTTTCGAATTGGAAATAATGTGATGGGCGAACGACGGGAATTGAACCCGCGCATGGTGGATTCACAATCCACTGCCTTGATCCACTTGGCTACATCCGCCCCTTCCCTTATCTAGCTAAAAGATTTTCTCTTTTTTCCATTCATCATTATACTTCAGATTAAGATCGAGATATTGGACATAGAATGCCAATTTAAAAAATGGAAAAAAAAGGAGTAATCAGCCGTGACGCGTTCACTAAAAAAAAATCCTTTTGTAGCTAATCATTTATCGGGAAGAATTGAAAAACTCAACAGGAGGGAGGAGAAAGAAATCATAGTGACTTGGTCTCGGGCATCTACCATTATACCCACAATGATTGGCCATACAATCGCTATTCATAATGGAAAGGAACATTTACCTATTTATATCACAGATCGTATGGTCGGTCACAAATTGGGAGAATTCGCACCGACTCTCACTTTCGTGAGACACGCGAGAAACGATAATAAATCTCGTCGTTAGTCGTTATACTAAGTATTCATGTGAAAAGCCTTATCTTAATAGTATTTAGACTTAAGAGTCTTTATCTTATAGTCAGAGTATAGGTATCTTTATTTTTATAGTATACTAAGACTTAGACTTTTCTGACTTATCTTATACTATACTTCACTTCACCTAGGCACTTATCATTCATTGGCGGGGGAGAACTTTTATGATAAAGAACAAAAATTCGGATAGAGAAGCAAAAGTGTTAGCTCAACATATGAATATGTCTGTTTTCAAAGCACGAAGAGTAATTGATCAGATTC